AGTTTTTGATCGGAATATGAATAAGACCGAAAGACCCTTTAACTATTAAAGGGGTAATAGAACGAATCACACTTTTACCACTAAACTATACCCGCTACAATGCGATTATTGTATACAAATGGACCTTTTGTCGAACAGGATAATTGGGCATGATCAAGATAGGATTGGATCATCAAAGAATCATCAAAATTAGAGTGTTGAAATTTTTCGTGGGGGGGATTTACAATTTAATGAGATTCTGAAAGGAGGGTTCATTTTAGTTAAATTAAATAACTAAAGTTTTATCTTTTGCTGAAGAAGTTTTGATAGCTACGGATCACAAAAAACACTAAAATCATAACAGAAAAATGCATTGTGGAAAAATAGATAGTTTCTTTTTTAGTTCCTAAAATGAAACTAAAATTCAAATAGAAAAATAAAAAGAATGTAAATAGTCTTTCTTCTTTTTGTTGTTGCTTGAATATTTTATATTCAATTGAATATAATAAATAACAAGCATTTTTGTTTTCAAATCAAATAAATCATTATTTATCTATAATTCGTTGGAACAAAAAAAGGGGCCCGGCTAGGTACTGACCAGGCCAGGCCATCAGAATAAGAAGGGACTTTCAAACAAAATCAACACAAAGATGTCTTCTTTTTTTTTTTCTTTATTTTTATTATTTTTATTTATAGGCTCGTTCGAGCCCTTCCTTTATCTAATCTAAAAGAAATTCCTGATTTGTATATCTCTATAGAATAGAGAAAGAAAGACTCCTTACATTATGTGTAATGTAGTAATTCTCTTTTTCAATTGGGAGAGATGGCTGAGTGGACTAAAGCGTCGGATTGCTAATCCGTTGTACGAGTTATTCGTACCGAGGGTTCGAATCCCTCTCTTTCCGGTTCCGTTGATGACTTGATTTATTTATTTATTTCATTTTCAAATTTTCTTAGGATTTTATCTATTCCACACGTTTAACTAAGATTTCAAAAATTTGAAAATCAACCAAGGAAAAACTCTTTTGATTTTATTCTTCACGTCCAGGATTACGTCCGGGATCATTAGATAGGAATCCAAAGATGAAGAGAGAAACAAAAAATATCACTACGGTATAAACGAAGAGTTTCAGAGTAAGCATTACACAATCTCCAAGATGATTTTTTTTGGAAAAAAAAGAGAATAGATCTTCCATTTTTCTACCACATATCCTATTTTGACACCAAGAAATGAGGTTTTTCTAGAAATAGAAATGAATTGTCAGAAATTTATTTGGAATAAGAGTTTTTCATTAACAAAAATTTCTTTCATATCCAAATTCGATATTGTGGGAGACCCTAATATAATTAATATAATAGGGTTAGGGTCTTTCACTGGAAAAGGGTCAAAAAAAGGAGGAAATGGGGTAAGCCGGATTTATGGCGACTATCCAAGAATTTCAATGTGTGAATCGAGGATTCAGACTCTAAAACTTATCTGATTTTATCATTCAGACTCTAAAACTTATCTGATCTTATCAATTGTTAGAGAATTTTTTCTCGAAGAAATCATGAATCTTCTAGGATATTATTAAGGATCTCATCGAAAACTTACAGCAGCTTGCCAAACAAAGGCTAAGAGAAAAAAAAACACAGGTATGACTGGCATAACATCTACGATTGGATTCAAAAAAGCATAGGCTTCGGGCAATTTGCCGAAGAAAAAACTACTCGAATAAAGGGCAGAATTAAGACAAATACAGATCAAACGAAAGATATTAAGCATAACAGACATTTTGTTCTTGGAGATAATTGCATTTTGATTGAGTTATTGATATAAGGAAAAAGGAAGAAAGGAAGTAAGGTATACAAAAAATCCTTCTTTTTCTTTGAACCCACCCAATCAAAAATCCTCCAATTCTCAAAGGAGAATAGAAGAAATCATACTTTCATACAATATCTTAATTGAATTATATGTAATGATCAATAAATTAAGTTGAATTCTATATCTATATGGATTAAAATCCTAGTAATAATCTATTCTATAGATATTTGGACTGGAGTTGACAAAGAACCAATAACAATATTATTGTTTCTTAGTGTAGATTAGAAATTGATAATGGGGCGTGGCCAAGTGGTAAGGCAACGGGTTTTGGTCCCGCTATTCGGAGGTTCGAATCCTTCCGTCCCAGAGCCATATCCATTTTTTTAGAATTTTAGAATAAAGATTGTTTTCTTGAACAACTTTCTGTTTAAAGTCTAATTTTAGATGGAATGTGATTCTTTTATATCTTATATGAATCATATCTTTTTTCACAAACTGAACTGAATCGAGTTCAAATGACACGCATCTGGACCTGAATCTATTTTTTATCAGGTAAGATGAGAACATGGATCAAAACAAAAGAGTTTGAATTCAAAAAAGTTGGGTGGGCTTTTCATCATATGTTCATTCCCTTTGATATTTAGGGAAGTTAGTTACTTGGAAAAACTTTCCATCCCATATCTATTTGAATTTTCAACGATGGATGTATTTTGAATCGAGATGCAAAAGAATCTATATTCCCTATCTCTTATTATTTATCCCGTAAATGAGGGAGTCTAATTAGTAATTAGATTTTTCTCGAGATCTCTGAATTCGAAACAAGAGCGAGTTCTTGATACTAATTAAATTCAATCAATAGGACTAAGTCTCTTAGTGGGTTAGACTAAAGCTTGACTAAATTTGGACTTCTTGTTTGTCTTTGTAACTAGACAAGTCATTTCCCATACCGGATCAGGATTCCTTTTTTTTTTCTCTATCATTCCCATAGAAAGAATAGGGGAGTGGATAGGAGATAATCAGTATTAATTTAAATATCTGTATCTGTCCAAATCTCATTAACAAATGATCAAATAACATATTTATATATGTTTATATGTTATGGAATCGATGTATTTTCTTTGAATCTCGTTTTTTTATTTTTTTTAGGTATTTTTTTTGTTTGGCTATAATGAAGAATTGTAAATCTATGTAACGATTGGATTGAGGCAGGGGTGATTTATCCTATCCCTTTTAGTCACTTTATGACAAGATTTGATTATTGAAATATTACTCAACCCTATGTTAAACAAAATGCATATAAAATGAGGAAATGTTTAGCTTATATGTATCGTTCTATTTCAATGACAATAGTCTTTCGGTTTTTGTGAAAAAGGTTTGGGGTTTGAAACTTAAATTTTAAAAATTAAGTATTATAGAATATCTATAACAGTGACAATTGTTCAGTCTATCTGATAGATACGAAAACCCCTCTCGATTTTTTCGATTTGGATTTTCGCAATCAGATGAAAAGAATAAAGATTCAAATCTTACCTTACATCAGTTTTTTTATCCATCTCATGAAAAAAAAATGGGATTTCTTTCTTCTTTTCTGTGATCTATTTATCTATTTGAAATCAGTGATGGGTCAATTAAAAAAAAAGACTTATCTTTTAATGATGTCTAAATAGGAACCTTTTTCCATTCGAAATAGTTTTAATAAAAATTTTGAATGATTCCTTGTAAGTTGAATCTTTGGTACTCAAAAAGTAGGAAATAGGTCAATCTATCCTATTGAGTCACTTGAAGTAGCAGACTCAAAAAGAACTTATCTATTCGTTTATCTATTTCTATTTCGTTATATATATGTTAAAGTTAAAGATGGTGTCTTGCTAAGACTTCTTCAGAAAAATCTTTACACATATCATATATAGAAGAAAAAGTATAGATTACGCAATGTCTATGTACAACTGAACCAATGACTATTCATGATTCCATGATTGAATCAATTCCATACCGGTTCCAAATTAGAGGAATGTTATGGTAAAACTTCGTTTGAAACGATGTGGTAGAAAGCAACGTGCGACTTGAAGGACAGATCCGTTGTGGATTTTTACATCCGCTATTTTTTATTTATATAGGAATGAAGGTGCTCTTGGCTCGACATCGTTTGTTCTGTTCCACTCGAACCCTTCGTTTTTCGCTTTTTGTTGGGTTGTAAATAGTCCACGATGGAGCTCGAGTGGAAAGGATTAATTCATTTCTCGGGGGCAAGGATCTAGGGTTAATGCCAATCAATAAATTGGAACAACTTCGTAAATATATCTTCGAAGATAGAAACGGAAAGGATCCAATTTGAGCAAGTTTCCAATTCAAAAGCAAAACCTGTTGGAATTGATCAAAGGTTTTCGATCCAAAGTGTATCACGCGGGAATCAACTGTCCGTAGGATTCTTTGATAGAAAGAGAAATCACAAAAAAGGGTATGTTGCTGCCATTTTGAAAGGATTAAGAAGCACCGAAGTAATGTCTAAACCCAATGATTTAAAACAAAGATAAAGGATCCCAGAACAAGGAAACCCCCTTTTGTTTGTCTCGTTTAAAATTCTATTTTGATTCTTCAGTCTGATCCAGTTATTGAGACTATCGAGACAAACAAAAGGGGGTAAAGACCACTCAATAAATGAAATTTATTAAAGATTTTTTCCTTATAAGCTATTTGAGAGTTATCCAACTTGAGTTATGAGTACGAATGGTTTCTTTTTCATTTTCAGGAAGGAAGAAGAAAAAAAAAGACTAAAATCATAGTCTAATTGATTTTATAGGCTCATTTGTCATTTATTAGAATTCCATACATAGACAAAACTTCGAATCAAATCATTTTTTCTCGAGCCGTACGAGGAGAAAACTTCCTATACGTTTCTAGGGGGGGTATTGTTCATCTACATCTATCCCAATGAGCCGTCTATCGAATCGTTGCAATTGATGTTCGATCCCGAAGAGAAGGAAAAGATCTTCGAAAAGTGGGTTTTTATGATCCACTGAAGAATCAAACTTATTTAAATGTTCCTGCTATTCTATATTTCCTTGAAAAGGGTGCTCAACCTACAGGAACTGTTCAGGATATTTTAAAGAAGGCAGAAGTTTTTAAGGAACTTCGACCTAATCAAACGAAATTCAATTAAAGAAATACCAAAGGGGGGTAGTGATTTGTATATAACTTTGTATAACTTTTCTCTACT